ATAGCTTCATAATAATTCTGTAAAGCTTCCGCATAATTTCCTTCGGATTGAGCCGACATCCGTTACGGTCGTCATTCGATTCAAAGAATCTCCGTTTCAGAACCGTACATGAGATTTTCATCTCATACGGCTCCTCCTTTATGTGCATAATGATAATAATACATGGAATCAAAAAGACTGAAATATTCTCATTATAAACTAAGCGGGGCTGGTGTTTTTACAAGAAATCTCTAGCCAACCTTCTTGTAGAAGATCTTTCCTTAACATCAAGCATGTTGGTATTAGATAAAAAAAGTTACTCCAACAATTTCTTTGTCTTCAACGCCCTTTAATTTGCAGGAATTAGTCACTTCAACAGTCTTCGATGGTTATACGGGTATCCAAAATACGAACGAGATGGATGTTTGTTGTCCCAACCATTGTTAGTCCCGATCCTGATAAGGAAAAGGGATAATTTATAACAAAGTTTTCGTGTGTTGATTCCTAGGAGTAGTGCTTCTTCCCCTATGCCCCCTATTGGTACTAGTGGAGTAGGGTTGACCTAACCCATAGGTGTAACCTTTCGCTCAATACTCTAGAATCGACAATTGAAGCATCTGAGGCTGCATTAATCGGGGATACACGACAGAAGGCGTTGTTTTATTTACAAACTTCACCTTCAACAAGCGTAGATTTATTTCCATAATTTTTTTCTTCCTATCCCGAATAATGTTGTCTTTCTCTTAAGACTGAGAGCGGTAAAAATATAAAAAAAAAATAATCAAATCGCACCATCTCTGTAATAGGTGAATGCCTCTTTTTCTCCCGAAGTTGTCGGAATTATTCGTAATAAGATATTGGCTACAATTGAAAAGGTTTTATCAATAAAATTTCCATTTATCCCAGATCTAGACATAGGTGTATTAATTCTATAATTTATTTTAATTCCCTTTCGTGAGAAAACGATCCCACAAACAAAGGAATTGTGCAGTACGAAATAACATAAAAACGGATTCATTAAAATAAAAAGAAAGACCTTTTACTCAAATTGTTTCTTTTTGACAGGAATCAATAAAAAAAAATCCGGGGGCGGTTCATGAATTTGGAATAAATTTATGGGTTAAGAAGTTGGAGTAAAGAGTTGTTGTTGAAAAATCTAAAACTGGAAAGGAATTTTATAATTTTTATGAAAATTGAATAATAGTGTAAACTAAATAGAATCATGATTTAAAGGTATCCATTAAACACAGTCTAAAAAAAATATATCGATCATTGGATTCGTTTCAATTGAGTGATTTAATCCGGTATAAATATTAGAAAGGGCGGAAACACCATCTTCGCAAACATGAATAGATATATATCCTTATTTTACAATTTTTGGATTTATCTTTATCCCCAGCCTCGGAGGAAGGATTTTTCTTTGATGAAAAGTTTTCTATTTTTAGAGTTAAAATTGAATGTACATACCTATCCAAAATAATATGAATGACTCACTATTCACTCGGTTTTTGGGCCATAATCATTATGTGGGAGAGATGGCCGAGTGGTTCAAGGCGTAGCATTGGAACTGCTATGTAGACTTTTGTTTACCGAGGGTTCGAATCCCTCTCTTTCCGTACTCGTCAACTGATTCACCAATGTTACTGACTGCAATGCATCAAATAAGAATGGATACTCCAACAGTTAGACCTTTCTTTGATATAGATTATCTATCCCTACCCCGAATTTCTGTGGTACGAAAAATACTGGACAAAATCGACAAGGAATGAAAATACCCTACCGATCTATGATACATGAATAAGAGAAAAATCCCCAGATGAAACCCCTTACCTTACTTACCCCCGGTCCCTTTACTTAAGCCAAAACTAAGGGGGCAAAATTGCCCGAACCCTTGTTATTTTAGTTAGGGTTAAGTCTGACGAGAGTAATATTCTACAACTAGCAATTCGTTTATTTTCAAACCGACCCATTTACTATCTATTATTTGATTGACTAATCCTTCATATTGGAATGGGTGAAGAGTCAAATGTTTTGGTAATTCCTCACGGGGGGGTGAATCAAGATAATTTTGAATCAGAGCCCTGGATTTTTGCTCATCCCTCACTGTAATAATATCTCGGGGTTTGCAGCGATAACTTGGTATATCTACTATACGACCATTAACTAAAATATGTCTGTGGTTAACTAATTGGCGGGCTTGAGGAATAGTCGAAGCCATACCTAATCGAAAAAGGATGTTATCTAAACGCATTTCAAGTAATTGTAGTAAAACCTGACCTGTTGATCCTTTGGCTTTTCCGGCGATCCGAACGTATTTAAGTAATTGTTGTTCTGTAAGACCATAATGAAAGCGCAATTTTTGTTTTTCTTCTAAACGAATACGGTATTGAGATTTTTTGCCGGGGCGCGATTGGTTTCTAAGATCGCTTCCGGTTCTAGGCTTTTTACTAGTTAGCCCCGGTAAAGCCCCCAGACGACGGATTTTTTTGAAACGAGGTCCTCTGTAACGCGACATAAAGAC